GCGCTCAACATGCGGGATTTCTGTTGGATCAGATCTTTCGCTTTGACGGAAGCTTTTGGACCTAGCGAAAGGACTTTAAGCCTTTGCGCAAGCAAGCGCGAGAGAAGCAAGCAAAGTAGAAGCTTTGCCAGAAGCAAGACGAGGAAGCGGAGCAAGCCCCCCGACCGACTAAAATACAACAGTCGCGACCTACTTTGATTCAAAAGAAAGGCGAAGGGTTTGGCAACAAGCAAACGGCTTTCTATCATAGTTGCAAGAGTTCCAAACCTTAACTACTTAAGTACCAAAGGCTGCTTTCGGTTGGTTTCATAAGGGGGCTGTTCACTACAAGCTATCAGTGCTGTCTTAGATTGAACGGCAATAAGATAAGTCGACGTTCAATCTCTAGGGCGGGTTTCCGCTGAGAACGGAATAGTGTTCGTGTCCAAAGGCGAACAACGCCCTAGCTTCTAGAGTTCGCTGCTTTTCCCAGGCCGGAGAAGGTCTTATACCGCTCGCCTTTGTTTGATATGTTCATTCAGTACCAATACAAACTACAACTACACAAAAAAAGGAAGGGCCGCTATAGAAGCTAAAAGTAGCCTATAGTAGAGTAGTCGGCCTAACAAAAGCGTCACGGCAACATAAAATTCCCCTTATGAATGTAATCTTAAGTAGGGGGCTTAGGCCGCCCGCCTACCAATCAAAGAGGCTGAGAGTAAGCATAAGCTCACCCGTAAGCTCTTCGAGCTTCCCTTCATTCGCTTCGCGGGAGCCGCACAGCACATAGCTGGAAGTCAGAGGGCCCATACTACCTGCCTAACCCCTCGCTCCGAGGGACCGTAGATCGGAAAGCGCCTTCTAAACCATCCCATTTATCCAAAAGAGAAGGGAAGGGGCCTATTTACTTGCATGACCCCTGCAGATTTTACCCTATCTACACCCGGAGCCAATCTCCTATCGGTCCTGCCGCCACGCCGCAGAACGGGAGCTCGTGTGGAACCTTTTATTTCTGGCGTAACAGCGGTGGCACGTAACAAAATATTACGGTCGCGTAACATAAGGGCCGGAGGTACGGTAAACTCGGCCAAAATATGACACCTAAAGGGCCGGGCGCGCACAATCCTATCCTATCCGAGTCCGAGTTTACCCCTTGCACTTCGGACAGCCGTCCGTAGCATCATAAGGAGGACCTCCCTTTCGAGGTAAAAAAATGGTACGGTACATAGGAGGCTGGTCTTTCTCAACGTGGTGTATAGCACGAAAAACCTTTCGATACAAGAAGGGGCCGTTCACAACATGAAAGAAGAGAAGAAAGAAAGGAGTGATTCTCTTCTTTCTCTTTCTCGAGGGGGAAAGATAAATAGGGTCTTATAGAGGGAGTAGACTAGCTCGACCAAAGGGAGAGGGAGGGGGAGGGGAAAGGATTGGGCCTACCTATCCCGATAGGACCTCATAAAGGAACGGGAGCTGTTGAGAGGTTCCATATTGCCGAGCCGAAGGGCAGCACTTCTGTACGTCATCGTAGTATGTCACGTCGTCTCGTCCCCGCTTGCATTGAAGAGTACCTATGCACTATTTCCGGTTCACTGATAAGGAAGATAGAGTTGGGGTGGGGGTCTACGATGTGATACTCAAGTATGACCCGGGGAGATACATGCTAACTATGGGTAGGAAGCAGGAACCATTATGTAAATAATTTCAGGGAGTTACAGATCTCTTATACTACCATCGATCGACAGAGCGGAACGACTAGAAAAAGAAGTGAAGTTAGAAAGCCGTATGATAGGTGGTAACTATCTTGTACGGTTCGGGGGGTAATCGGCGTACTCCGATCAGTGGGGGAGAATCTTTGGCTCTATCGAACATACAGGGAATTGGAGGTAGCATTCTACCGATGTTAAGTCATGGACTGGTTCCTTCAGCCCTTTTTCTATGTGTTGGTGTTCTATATGACCGACATAAGACTCGACTTGTTAGATATTACGGAGGTTCAGTGAGCACCATGCCGAATCTCTCTACCATTTCCTTCTCTTCCACTTTGGCCAATATGAGTTCACCCGGTACTAGCAGCTTTATCGGGGAATTTCCCATCTTAGTAGGAGCTTTCCAAAGAAATAGCTTAGTAGCCACATTAGCAGCGCTTGGGATGATTTTAGGCGCGGCGTATTCCCTTTGGCTATATAATCGTTTGGTTTCTGGAAATTTAAAACCTGATTTCCTCCATAAATTCTCCGATCCAAATGGCAGAGAAGTTTCCATATTTATACCTTTTCTTGTTGGAGGGGCGACCGTCCGTTGAACTACCAAAGAAAAAAAGGGTAAACCAATGTGATCATGACATTGTAGGTGCTTGCGATGGGACGGATGCGACTTCCCTCAGTTGGTTTGGGTGGCATAGCCCGTTGCAGAAGTCCCCCCTTTTTTTGATCCATTTCTTTAGTCTTTAGGGAGCCAAAGCTTTACTTTACTAATAAAATAAGGCTCGCGCAGGGGCGCTCACGTTTTTTGGCTAAGCCGTATCTTGCTGGGTGGGACCGAGATAAAGAAAGGACGGGGGGCAACCGTACATGGTACTTCTCGACCGTGTCTCCGAGGGACAGTTGAACGAGCGATTCATGAATGCAGCCGGGTTGGACGAGCCAATAACTCGAACGCGTTCGGTCTGCTTTTTGAGCAAGAATCACAGCGTTACCTTACCTTCACCATGATACGGACTCCAAGTTCTTATGGCAGAGCACGAGGTGATTTATCATCAATATGATGATGGGAATGGAAACCAGAAGCACGACCGGGGTCTTCGTGGTCCAAGATAAACCATCAATAACAGTAACGTAAGCATGAGACTTTTTGGTAGTACCGGTGAACCAGATGGCCACGGCGATGGAATCTGGGACGGAGGACTCGTAGTATCTCTCTAGATCTGGCAAAAGCGAAAGACTCCCTAACGTAATTCGAATGGGGGCTAACCTGACCGCTGAGCCCACCCTGGCCTCGCACCCGTGGTTGCGAGCTGGAGCTGCCATAGCTTATGGCTAGAGCAATGGGAGGGGGCCCTGGCGGAGAGAACAGTAAGGAGAATGGGCGCTCCGCCCGCTTTTCGGGCGGCAGGAGCAGCGGGCAAGTGCTTGGTAGGCCAACAGCCCAGTGAACCGGGCGGGGCACTCGACGAAAGGGGAGCACACTGAGCAAGTACGAGAAAATTTCCCCGCTCCACTTTATTAAAAGCAAGGACCACTACGGGAGGTCAAACCAAGGACCTATGGAAGTCGGGGCTCGTCCCCGGTCAATATTGGATCAAACAATAGGGGGCCGTAGCACTGACCTCTTTTTTTATTGATTCAATACAATAGGGGAAAAGATCATACAGTTCCCTACCGAGACAACAGAAACTCTCAACGGATCCTCCGCGCGCTGGGCATACCTCTTCTGTGCGTCTTTCTCGTGGCGGGAACAGAACAACAGGGAAAGACCCGGCCGACCTGCCCAGGGCTCGAGGGCGAGCTTTATTTAAGAGAGAATGGGGAGTGAATCGAAAGGCTTCCGTTTCCGTTCTTGGTTTGGGGGCTTTCGGGCTCCTCTCGATCTTATTCGTAGTTGGGAGGGGGGAAGGAGTCTAAATCAATGGACATTAATGAACCATCATTGATGGACGTTGCACATGACACGATCAATTCGACTCAAGGTCCGGCGCTAATAGAAGTAGCTGACTCTCCTAGCAGCGACGGAAAAGGGCAGTACTTTTTTCGTAGTAATAGTGGGCGGGTCTCATGAGATCTTTTCTAGGATTCCTTATCACGCCACGCACGTAGATCTTTCCATTGATAGGTAAGAGGGCTCCTCTCTTAGCGTTTCACACTAAGCAAGTAAACTACCTCTCCCTCTCCCTATGGTCGAGTGAGTCCCTACCTATGGTCGAGCTTGTTTTCTTTCAGAACCTTAGCGCAAGCACTAAGTAAGCAAGCTACCTTGAACAGACTCTTAAAGGTTAGGTTACTACCTGCCTCTACGGAAGAGGTGTACTTTGTACCGCCCGGAGGTCATATAGATCGAAACCCAGAGCGATAAGAACGAAAGTTCTACCCACAGCTACAACCACTGGCGCTTCAAAAGGCTTCGTAGATTCTAAGGGCGCTACTGAAAGCCTTTTTTTAGGTCGTGTAATAGGAAGGTAAGGTGTAAGCCTCGAAAGCCTTTGGTACTTCGGTAGGGCGAGCAGCCCTTAAACCAAAAAAGGTTTGGAACCCTTCCCCTATTTCTGCATTTCATTCTCTAGCCTCAAACAAAATTAGAAAAAAGGAGAGGCCTTCGCATTCCTAATCCGGTGGGGGGCCGGACGGCTTTGTTTGCCCCAGCTTGGCGAATCGCATCCCCGCGCAACGACATTGTTTGTGCGCCCCTTACCGTTCTCGCTCAGTGTTTGCAACGGCTGGGGAGGCAGTCGTAGAAGCGAAGCCTATCGCCACGCCGACCATCAAATACGAGATTGGGCCCCTTCTCAAAGATTTGATGGAATGGCCCAGCCCACCCAAGAGCGCTTATGTCATGTCATATGGGAACTCATGGCTGGAAACAATCCTTATGGTTTTGGTATCCGGTAGGAATAATAAAAATCAAAGTCCAGGTTGGTTGGTGAGCCTAGTGATAGGAGACTATCTAGCTTGGTTCGGAGAGCACTTGTTGGGTTAAAGATTTTTTTTGCTAAATGTTACGGCCTAAATGCTGAACTATTGACCCTACTTGTTCGGATGGGTGTTCACCCCAAAGTGTTCCCGGATTGCATGCATACATCCGTAAGTAACTTAGTGCAACATGGCAAATTTCATTGAGAGGAATCAGCAAAGAAAAGAAAAACGGGTCAACATCTTATTAAGATTTGATCGTTGCATTACTGTGAGATGCCCAAAGACTCCCAGGTATTTGTGTCTCCGAATACCTCTCGAGATGTGTTAAATAAAGTTAATTGTAGGGATGCCTGTCACAAAGAACTCGGGGAAGTATCTTGGCGTGCCACTAATTCATGAAAGGGTTTCTCGGAGAACTTATGCAGATTTATTAGAGAAAGTGCAAGGAAGACTCTCCGGTTGGAAAGCAAAATTGTTGAATATGGCGGTACAGGGATATTCAAAGCATCTAGGAAGAAAGGACGAGCGCAGCGGATATGGCTAAAACAGCGGATACGTTCTAAACCGATTCTTTCACAACTTATTAGATCACCCCCGGTTCACTTCACTCCCTAAAGGCGGATTAAGACTAAGGTAGGCAAGGAAAGAGATATTCAATCAACCAAGCAAAGAACCGATACCACTACCACAGTCTTCACCAGGAAGGAAGAGAGTCGAGACAGAAAGCCAAGACAGTCATCCAGGCATTGGTTACAGACAGGCAGACCAGAGATCGAAAGAGTCAAAGCCAAGGAGGAAAGGGAAAGCCGAGAAGACCGTATTCAATAGGACCGGTTATGAACCCAAGAGCGGATAGGAGTACTCATACTCAAGGACCGGAAGCTCTCACAGCGTCAAGGCAAAGAATCACTCCTATTGGAAGAAGAGCGTTTACGATCAGAGCGGAGGGAATGAAATAGCAGCTACTTCTGTGCGTGGCTATCTTCTCCTATTGATTAACGTCCTTCAAAGAGCGTATTCTATTCCTTCTGTCCGTGGGTGTGGGACTAGTGCAATCATTCCCTTCCTCACAGCTCCTTCTTCTTCTTCATCACCAGGAGTTGATTCAATTGCTAAGAAGGCATTTCCTCCAAGAGTTTCTTCTTTCACAACAACCATGGCATGACTTATTATAGGATTCATCTTTTTCACTCACCATCAACAGGAAAGGACAGTGTGGCATACTCTTATATACGATGAATGTGCAGCTAGGAGAGCAGCTACTTCTGAACTTTCTAACTTCAGCTAGCTGACTGGTTTACTACTGGCTTTCAACCCTTGGGCAGCTATCCTTGGCATGCGTGCTACTGGCCCGCCTACTGAACTCCTACTGTCCTGCTACCAAGCATTCTCTCTTTACTCGCCTAAGGGTGCACTAAGAAAGATTGCTACAACGACAAAAGGAAAGAGTATATACACCCATAAATCGTAGACCGGAACTGCCCTCGCCTACCTGCACTGACTTCCTTGCCTTACGAAAAGCATTTGAAAAGTTAAATTTTCCCTCCTCAATTACTTTTTCCTTCGGCAACGAACATTTCAATCTAAAAAGTTTTTCAAACCCGCATCAAAAGACAGATATTAGTTATAAGAAATCCCCGATTGGATAAGGCAGAGCGAGGGGAAGAGCATGAAACCATTCTATCACAGACAGGAGCCCGAGCATGTAAGCGCTATGGACAGCTAGCCTTGCACAAGAGACAGGAAAGAGGCTGACTAGGACCGATGGGAGGGAACTGGCTTGCTACCGTTTGACTGACTTGCTTTCCTCCCTGATTGGCTTTCTTGCCTGGAATGACTTCCCGAAGGAAAGGACTTAGCGCTTGAAACTCCTAGCTCAACTAGCGCTTCGCGCGGGTAGAAGGACTAATTTAGTCTATTGGGCCCTAGAGGAGCTATAGACTCTAGTTAGTCAGTTTCCCCGCTACTCCTTTGTCTTGGAGGAAGGGAAGATAATGACATTGAAACAACAGCGTATTCTTGGGATCGGAAATAGCCATAGAAGAATTATAGGAAGGATATCTCTTATCAATATTCAAATCGTCTCTTTTTCACAATCGCCGATCGAAAGAGTGCAACCATGGCAAGCAAGACGCGAATAGAGCTGTCTTTCACAACAGGAGAGAATACTTCATTGAAGTCCACACCCTCTCTCTGACTATAGCCCTTTGCAACCAAGCGTGCGAGGAATTTTTGATTCAAAGGCTACGCTCCTGAAGGCCTTTGAAACTATCTCAAATAGGGTTCTAGCAGAGACCGCTGAAACTCGTGTTTTAATGCCCGCCGTACTGCTGCATGTAGTAAGGACTTTGCCGGGTGTAATGGAATACATTGATAGAGGCATATGAATATGTTATCCCAATAGTCACGATATTCATCGCCTCTGTTAGGAATAGCAGGCAATCTCAGATCAGGATAAGGATTCGCAGGCGAGACAGATATTGAATTAACAGAGGAAGGAAGAAGTAAGGCAAGGGAGCTGTTGAGATGGTACGAATGGGTATGTCATCCGTGGATCCATATGCATTGTATAAGAAGGGACATAGAAGGAGCTGCTAGTAGTAGGATGCACAGAGGGACTTTAGTCTCATATTCATGCCGCTGCTATTGAATGTGCTCTTGTCGCAATTGAATCAGCCGTTGAGTAAATAGAAGCTCTGGCTCTTGCCCCTGTTAGTCTTGCCGCTGCTTAACTATGAGTACGAGTTGGAGCTCTTGGGTTCATGACTGGTGCTACTGCTATTGAATCATCTCTTTGAAGGCCAAATGCCACATCAGTAAGAGAAGTGGGCAAAAAAGCTGCGGTACCGGTGGTGGTGTCATAGAAGTAAGCGCTGTTGTCGGAAGGAGTAAGAACTAAATGCCCAGAGTCAACTGCTGGTGGTTCAGGAAGTGAATCAGATTCATCCTATAATAAGTAATAAGATGGTACGAAAGGGATTGATTGGGATTCATCGACATCTGAGATTCATTTTGAAACCAATGGCAGATCTTCCTCAATAGGAACTGAACGCTGGCATGAGGAAAGCTTTGCTACTTCTCAGTGCATGAGGAATGAAAAGCGGAAAGAGCTTATTCGTGAAAAGAAAATAATGGAGTTCTTTGGACTCTCCCAAGAGCTTATGAGTGCACAAGAGCTGATATGCCAACAGCTGATTCAATAGCTGTGGATTCAATTCCTTCATTCAAACCTGAACCCGAAAGAGCCTATTCGAGAACAGTAACAAGAGTAATTAATGGCGGATTCGCTCTCAAATCGTCCTTCTCATCTTTAAAAGCCAAATCATCGTCCACATCTAATCAATCCCCAATCGTCTGGTATCCCTTTTCTCTTTCTGCAAGAAATCGTCCTCATCGAATTGTCCGCATGCGTCCTCAAAATAGCGTATTCGTGGTATTCTCTTCCCAACAGCTTATTCTATTCCGAATTCCTACTCAATGTAGTGCACTCGCTCGCCTTCGGGTGAGGGAAGAGTTCGTCGCTTCCCGAAGAGAGGGTATTCATTAAAGCAGTAATCATCGAAGGCATACCAAAGAGTCAAGGTAAAAAGTCTCCGGGTTAGAGTCACCAAGAAAGCAAGCCGGGAAGGCATAGAGTCGACGCAGTCAAGCAGGAAATCCCGTAATCTACGGCAAAAAGGCATAATCAAAAGTACAGGCAGAAGGCTAAGAGCCTAGTCTTGGATCTATTGAAAGAAATCCAGCTCATCCGGCGGGGCAGTGGCACCCTAAACTACAGGCCCCGGACTATATGTAAGCGAAAGATCCGCGGGGTTAATTGAGCCGTTCTTTCTCTTTGCGGGCTAGTCCAATCTACTAGTTTGATGGTGACTCATGTGTTCCCGACCGCCTCCCGGCGCCAAGATTAACAACAACAAAAGGTGCCCTTCCAGTGGCACCAGAAGCAGCAGCGATACCCTTAAAAAAGTTTTGACGGAGCTTAACCGCTCTTCCTTAGCACAAGCGTTAAGCGATAATAATTCCTGCGATTCTTCTTTTTAATGAGAACAGCACGGAACTAGACTAAGGAAGTCGTCTGCTGTGCCCCTTGCACTTCCTAACGGGACTTTCCCTGGTTGACTCTTCTTACTATGAGAACAATGAGCACCAGCTTCATTCACAAGAGAATGGGCGAACTCCAAAACCTCGGTGGTTGGAATCTTTCTCGTTCCATCTAGCCTCTTAGAAGAAGGCAGTCTCCAGTTCAACGGAACTTCCCCCTTTCCTTTGCAATGACTCCTCTTTTGCTCATGACCTAGCTCGTTTGATAAACAGTTATCGGTAGGCCATTCAATACTCTCGGTTGTCAAAGAACTCCTAGCTCTCGGTTGCAGCGGATACTAGCAGCGTTTCGCTATCCGCTGTTCTTCTAAGCGCTGTTCTATAGAAGGTTAGAGTCTAAGAAGGAAAGCCCTCCTTCCTCTCTCGGGAGGCAGACCACGTTCCAAGCCACCTTGGCAGCCTTAGAGATCCCAACTGCACCATGCCAGAGGAAAGATCTGAGGATCTGGTCAATAACCTTGCACACCTCCTTCGGCAAAATGAAAATGCTACTCCAGTAGACCTGAATACTGAACAACACTGATCTGATGAGCTGAAGTCTACCCGCATAGGAAAGCCGTTTGCTAGTCCAAGATTCAACCCTGTTGGTAATCTTATCAATGAGAGGCCTACAGTCTCTGGCTGTGAGTCTAGTAGAAATAAGGGGCACTCCAAGAAACTTGATGGGCAAGGTCCCTTCTTTGAAGCCAAAAAGGTTCTCAACATTGTGCTTAGTATCTTCATCCATCCCAGCACTGAAAAATTTGTTTTTGTCAGGCGCTCGGAGAGCCCTGAGAGAGCAGAAAAGGAATAAAAACTCTCTTTAATGACAGAGGCTGATTTGGATTGGAGATCTCCTTGGCAGAATAACAGGAGATCATCAGCAAAACAAAGGTGAGTAAAATCCAGCTTAGCACATCTCGGGTGGTGAGAGAACCTTCCATTACTAGAAGCTTTGACAAGGATCCTGGAAAAGACTTCCATAGCAAGAACAAACAGATAGGGGGAAAGTGGATCCCCTTGTCTCAGCCCCTTCCCTCCGGAGAAATAGCCCTCAAGCCCCCCATTGATGGAGACCGAGAACTTGGGGGTGGTGATACAAGCCGCAATGCATTCAATCAGATGGGCAAGAAGGTCAACAGCTTTCAAAATCCCCAGAATGAAATCCCAATGCACTGAGTCGTAGGCTTTCTTCAAATCCATTTTGATGGCACACCGAGGCTTCCCTGTCTTCCTGTGGTAGTTTATAAGAAGTTCCTGAGCCAAAAGGACATTATCTTTAATCTTCCTCCCTTCAACAAAAGCAGACTGGGTGGGGCTAATGATCTTGGGAAGCAAGCCTTTGATCCTATTAGCAATCAACTTGGTAATACACTTATAGATCGTATTGCAGCAGGAAATAGGCCGAAAATCTCCCATGACTGTAGGATTAGGCACTTTAGGTACCAAAACCATGATAGTGGAGTTAACTTCCCTTAGAAGCTTGCCTGAAGCAAAGAAAGACTTTACGGCTTCTATCACATCCTGACTCACAATCTCCCAAGCACTTTTGAAGAAGTGGGCAGAATACCCATCAGGGCCGGGGGCCTTGTTACTGTTAAGGGAGAACATAGTTCTTTTCATTTCCTCTGCTTCTACGGGAAGGGACAAAAGGCATCCGTCCTCCTGGGAAAAGGTTAAATAAAAAATCCCTCGAATCTCTGCCACCAACTCTCTTTCCAAAGTAGGGTCACCACCAAAAAGATGCTGGAAAAAGGAGACAGCCTCTTGACTAACAGCTTTATGGTCTGTAAACTTATCCCCCTCGGCATTGTAAACACTCAACAATCTGTTCTTGGACTGCCTAGCCCTCACCACCTTGTGAAAAAACCCTGTGTTACTATCCCCCAGCTTCAGTCACTGAATTCTGGACTTCTGTTTGAGGGAGGCCTCTTCCATAAGAGTGAAATGAGTAAAAACTTTCAAACTCTCTTTTTCCGCATTAGCTAGGTCAGAGTTGGAAGGATCCTGCAAGTGGAGTAACTGCAATCTAGTAAGGTCCTCTCTAGCTTGGGCAACCTTAGAGTTGATGCTACCATAGTGTTTGGAATTAAAGATCTTCAATTCAGGCTTTAGACCTTTCAGCTTGGTGCACAGCCTGAACATAGGTGGGCTAAAGCCCTCCACTGGAGTACTCAAAACTTGCTCAACCAAAGGGGCAAACTCTTCGTGGGAGGTCCATAAATTAAAAAAAAGGAAAGGCTTCTTCCCTGTGACCAACTTCTGCCTGATGGTAACTATCCCCGGGGTATGATCAGAAAGACCTGGCCCTGTGAAGTCTGCTTCAGAGTTCGGGAAGGTAGCAAGCCAACTGTCATTAACCAACACTCTGTCAAGCTTCCTGGCAATAATCTGCTCACTATCTCTGCGGTTGGACCAAGTATAGAGCGGGCCCTTAAAAGGGAGGTCAAACAGATCTATATCTAACAAGCATTGGTGGAGGTCAGTATTATGGCTTCTCCCACTCCCACCCATCTTTTCCTCATGGAATCTAGAAGAATTCAAATCTCCCATAACAATCCAGGCTTGGTCAATCACTACACTGCTCATTCTCTTCAAATCAGCCCACAAAGCCTTCCTCAGATTAACTTCATTCGAACTATAACAAACGGCGGACACCCTGAAATCCCCTTTCTGATTGATGAAGCTGCAAAACACATGGATAATCTGATCACTTCTGTACATAGGGGTCACTTTTAGAATCAACGGATCCCAACCAACCCAAATTCTGCCCAACAATGCATGGTCATAATTATCAAAAACCTCCCAATCCCCAAAAACTTTCCTGCTAATCATGTCTTTATTGATGGATCTTACTTCAGTTTCCACAAGGCCACACAAACTAAGATTATTATTCTTTAGGAGATGTCTAACCTCCCTTTGTTTTGAGGGCGGATCTACGCCCAACCTCACATCCCAGCAACCGAGACTAATCATAAAGGGGCGGTTTTGGGAAGGACCCCCTCCCCCTTTGGGGCTGCTACTTCCCCGAGCTTTCCTATTTTTCTTTTTGGCTTTCTTGCCTTTCCTTTGGCCCCCTACATTCGATTCAGAAGAGAAAAATGCTCCCGAGGACTCTAAGACAAAAAGTATTAAGTCCTCCTGCTGGATACCCCTAGGTGTATGAATTTCCCCCTCTTCCACGACCCCCTCTGAATCTAGGACAGTGAACAAATTTGCCTTCCGAGCCCCCTATGTTGTAGTGGTTGGGGCAGCTTCCCCTTCGTCCAATACCGGCCGCTCTTATTCTCATCGAGATTACCATGTCACGAACTTGATTTGAACCAGCACCCCGGACTTCCCCAGCGAACTTCCTTTTTTATTCTGATCGTGACTTTGGTTACCCGGTTCCCCACGCGGCGAATGGGTACGTCCGGGGTCGATCGTATAGATCGACGCAAAAAAAAATGATTTTAACGAATCGTGCCGCCGAACAAACCTCACCCTAACCACATAAAGCCAGAAAATTAGTGGCAGTTTCAAACCAACAAGAATTCCCAGAAAGTGCTAAATCAGCACTTAGATCCACTAAAAAGTCAATATCACGAAAAAGTGCTTTGTCGTTCGCAATAACATGCTTTAAAATTTTATATGTGGTCCAAGTGGGAGGTAGTAGAATATTATGTTGCTCAAAAAGGAGATTAAGTTGTTCTACTATGGTGAATTGCAAAAAATTCACAGTTTCTCCTTTTAGAATGGGGTCATGTGAACGCTCCAAGCTGCTGCTTATGGCAGATACCAGGTGGCCGTTAAGCCTAATTTGTAATAGGGAATGCATGGTTTGGTTGGTGTATTATCGCTCTGCCCCCCCCCCCCAAAAAAAAGAGGAGAGACTTGTTCTTGCTCTCCAAGACGGAAATAAAATCGCCGGTTGGGTTGGCCCAACCAAGAAAGACATGGGAAGGAATGGAAAACAAACTCTCATGTTGATCTTCTATATGCAAATTCAGTACTTCGTAATCTCCTGCGGAGCCTTCGCTTCTCCACATGGACACCTTCGGTGCCTCACGACTACTTTGACTTCGTAACCTGCAGCTGATCCCAAACCCTTTTCTTTACTTACATAAGGGACTTGCCTGTTTAAGGAATGAATAGGATGGAAAGGGGGATCTCATCAGGTCTGTGCTTGCCACTAGATATCATCTGAATGGACGCTTTCTGGTAATAGAAACCCCATTTCGGCCCCTTCTCCCGTTGGGCACTACCTCCGATGGGTAAAGATACCCGTAGGACCATTCCGGCTGTTTTTCAAGCCTCCCCTCACGCCTTTGGCGCCTCTGATGCATCTGATCGAGACAGAGCTCGAAACGTCTGGGCTTCGGATTGATCTTAATCACATTGGGATGGTACGGGGGAACAAGATGGACTCGGTTAGGTCACCCCCGAGTCCTTTTGCTGGAAGTTCGAATGGCTTCTAGTATGGATGTGTCTCGGCTTCGCCTGACGCTCAAGAGCGTCTCAATCCCCTCTCCCTAATGGTATGGTCGAGCAATCTCCCGCTGGTTGAGTGCGAAACCCTCTGCTTGCGGAGATCGAAGGCAGGATTATTTAAAGTTTTCCAAGCTTTGGGTTAGGATTGTTCTCTCGAGACCATAGTGGGAATTCCTTAACAACAACATTTTGTGTAAACATGAGGTTACGAAGTAAACGCAGTGAGGTGGAAGTGAAGTGGGCAATCTTTGCCACTGTTGACTTGAACCAGCGTCCAGATATGGAGGGTTGGCTTAGCGGCAAACCCAGTTTGGAGAACAAAAGCCAAACAGGGGCATCCTACCTTTCGTCGCCCTTACGGACCCTACGTCTGTGAAATGACGGAATGATACGAGGGATCCCCCGACGAGTCAGGGAGACGAGAGGAGACTGAGGCAGGACGGTAGTCCTGAGAAAGATCCTGCTGCGAACAGCTCTGTGGCTGGACAGGAGAGAGGTCAACAGCGGCAAGGATAGGAGACTGACCCATATACGTGCGAGGTTTGGAACCCAACAAGCGAGAAACTTTACTTAGTTTAGGAACTCGTCCATCCACGGGACACCTTTCGTAGTGAGGGAACTCCTCTGTTTTTAGCTTGACGAGCGTCTTTAGTTTCCGAAAAACGCGTAAACCCCAGGATTTTCGTAAAAGAAAGAGGGACGAGTGACAAGGGACTTGAGTGACTCGCCCTAATCAAAAAGCGGGAGAGGGGCGAAGAAACTCGATCAGCTACTAGAGACGAGCAAGGGCCAGGGACGCGCTCGACGAGCAGACGAGGGACGAGTGGTAGGAGCCGACAAATAGTAGTGCCGGTTCAGTGAAGTCAAGTCTTTACGTCTATAGGGGCTCCCTGACGATCCCGAACCTTCCAAAAGCGGGGGGTATGTGTTGTTTCTTGGCACTCTCTTTCTTTGTTATGCCAACCTAAAAAGAGATAGGGATACGGGGCTTGACTTGAAAACAAACAACTGGCGCTGCCCCCCTATTAAAGGCAGATAGGGCACTTTTTGCCCTCCTTAACCTAAGCCCAGGATACGAAAAAAATTCCTCCCCGCTAAAAAGAACGATTGAGAGTGGATTTCTGGTTCGATAGTGTCGAGAAGGTATTAGCCACCGGTGACCGTGCTTTCGTAAAAGCACCATTGGGTGGTGGTTCCTCTCTTTTCTCTTGAACCCCAAACAAAAAATAGATCTCGCCATCAGCTCGACTAAGAGTTCCTAATCTAAAAAGTAAACTGAACTTGACTTAAGACGAAGGAACCGAGTGCCGAAAAAAAAAAACAGGTTTCTTAAGGCTTCAAACTACTAGTCATTAAGACTACTATGAAAGAAAAGTAAGGAAGTCCTTTTCTTGACTTGGCCCGCGTGCATTATACCTAAAGCCTTTAAAAAGAACTTGATTTCAATTTCAACAAAGCAAAGAAACGAAAGCATAACTCTTTGCTTGTTGTCCTCTTACTCTTTTAGCCTGCCTTGTGGAGGTCTCCTGGGTGTCTACGGCGGATCCGATCAGTCTCGTGATGAAGAGAAATCTTTTCCGATCTTCCACTAAGAAATAAGAAAGGTATCGTCACGACAACTAAATTTGCCCGGTAAACTACTCCGGGGCTCCCCATGGTTTAGTAAAAAGGAAGGGAGATTTTTTCTTCATCCGGGGGTCATTTCATTCATTATGAACTAAAAAATGTAAGGCCGATTAGTGAGGTCTTAAAAACTTCATACAATGAATGATCGGCAATTCTATTTGTGCTTTCAGCAAGTAGGCGACGCGAATCTATGGTTTCTATCAATCGGATACCATACCAATTGCTTGGATGCGTTTGAAAGCCTCGAGATGACTTGCAGAAAAAATGCTTTCTAGGTTTTTCTTGTGTCTCCGTAACAAATGGTCCATTTATTGATGGGCGAACGACGGGGATTGAACCCGCGCGTGGTGGATTCACAATCCACTGCCTTGATCCACTTGGCTACATCCGCCCCTACCCCCGCACAGGTTTAAGTCTCTATCTACGATCAGACCCTTTCCCCCATATGACCGCTATCAAAGAGAAGCTTTTTCCTATACTATAGTTGCAAGTCTATTGTTGTGTTTTGGAATTAGGGGAAGCAAAGCTTCAACAAGTAGAAGCTTCCTGGCAAAGCTTCAAACAAAGAGGTTGGGCTGTTCACTTCATTGATTTTACTTAACTTTACTTAAGATTAAAGATAGGGGCCGGGCGGGCAGTGAAGGCTCGTTTAGTAGACAGCACGGCTTTGACGAGCAGCAAGCACCTACTCCTAACAAAATGAAAAGCAGCAAGCGGAGCGGAGCTTGAAGAAGCGAGCCCCTTTCAGAGAAAGCCATTGCGCGCTAGCCCCCTGTATGGGGTTCCAAACCTGCGCACCCCTAAACTACAACAAGCTTTGAAGCCCCTACTTATTTATGGGATATTTTAAGAAGCCCCTTTCTACAAAACAAACCTTTCTATAATATAAGGGAAGCTCGAAGAGCTTTCTTCGCATGCTTGAGCGCATCTTTCCCCTTTCTATTAGTAAGGTTTTCAAAAGGTAGTTTACTTGCTTACTTGTTAGAGTAAGGAGAAACTTTAGTTTTTTTATTGCAGGGGCGCTAACGAGCAAGAAAAGGCCCCTTACTATTATAGATAGGCTAAGGCGCCTTTACTAATATTATAATAGAAGGCGCTTCTTTTTCAAAGTAAAGTTTCTCGCTTGTTGCTTTAGAAAGATTGCAGGTGAATCTTATCTCCTTCCTTCAGCCGGCTCCGCCCTATCTATTCATCTCTTTTTTCAAATGGATATTTAGGGATCTCTTGTTCATAGATCTTGAAACCAGATCAATATCCATTTCTCAATAGATCTATCTATCGATAGAAAGATATAGATCTCTATCTGGCCATATCTAAATATGGAAGAACCAACACTTAAAGGGCGTACCAACGGAAGGTTCTCACCCTGTCCCCGACATTGTTCGATTCCCATCTCCCTCTTGTTGCTTAGGCAACTTAAACCCTCAACATAGTGAGGTGTGGGGCGAAAGGGGCCACCATTCTCTTTCTTTCTTCAATCGTTCCGATCAGCACAAGTGGGTTGGTTCGTTTCGTCCTTCTATCTACGCAATTCTCTGTCTTCGTTCGTGATCATGTTGGGCGAAAGGTAGTTGTAGAGGAGCGGCTGTGAAACGGTGATTCCCCCTTTCCATTGAAGTAGGGGGGGCCCCCTTCCCCACCATTCCGGCCTATTATTGATAGGGATTTTACCGATGCTGAAGGTAGCTTGCTTACCAAGCCACCCGCTTGAGAAGCTAGTCGCCAGAAAGAAGCGACGAGGAAGCGAAGCTGTCTACGAAGCTTTGCTCCCCCCCCCCCTCCCCTGTAGTCGTAGTATTCGGCTCGTCGCTATTTTGATTCAAAAAGTAACCGACTTTCTCTGGTTTCCGCAACCATAACCATTTGTCACTCCGATTACTTCATCCATAAACCTTTATTTATTATAGCGGTACGCTCTAAAAAAAGTAAAGGATAAGCTTGCATTCCAGAAGCGGTAGCTTCCCGCCTCCTTCATTCCTACTGCCTCCTTCGGTGAGAAGTTCCCTTCCCTTTTTAAAAATGCCGGATTGGTCTGCCTCAGCAAATGTACAAAGTGGAGCTGCCTGCTGTTTGGCTGATCCTCTTCTTCCCATTCGGGTTGGGTTGACCCAGAAGTAAAGTAAGAAGGAATGGAACCACTGGAGAGTCGTCTGCGGTTCACACTTGGGCAAAGACGACTTACTTTTGAAGCGGAACACGAACCTATTTCCGCTATTCCGGGTTCTTATTGAGCGTAGCGAAATCGAGGTTTATGATAAAGTCAGCGAAGTTTCTATAGTGTTCTACCTTTGTGTAGTCTCGGTCCACAGTGGAAGGCTCCGCACCTGAGCCTCGTTAGACTCAGCGGAAGTGTAAGGTGTAAGTGAAGAGAATAGAAGAGATGAAGTCCGTCCCTTAGCCTAGTCTATATCTACAGCTGACGCAACTCCGTACCGACGCCTCACTACTACTTAATTAATTAACGGCTAAGCGATTTCATAACCTGAGCTTTCCTTAACCAGCTGACCTTACTTCGTAACCTTAGCCTCCCTTTCTTTATAGTTCGACTAAGTGACTTCGTAACCTTAACGTACTTTCTTTCTTACTTTAGCATAGGCCTTCGCCACTTCAAACGGGCGCTTCGCCCCCCCCTTTTTTTTTAGAAAGGACGGGGCCTTACTTATTCTGTTCAGGGGGGATGAAAGACAAAGAAAGGGATCAGGGGGCTTTATGATCGTAGA